TAATTCATGAAGGAAATTATAAGATTTCTACAATTCAATTAGATGCGAAATCTAGAAATATACTTTTTGTGGTTGTCGAAGATCTTTTTTGTTAGAACCCCTTCTTTTTTTTTTTCATTTTAAAGAATTGAATTGGTTAGTCGTCCAGTAACAATAATAGCAGTAATAGATACTAAAAAGAGGAACTAATCCCATTTTTCTTCAAAATAAGATTAGTTGTTCTTGTATTAGACACAAAAAAAAAGGCTAAGGCTCTTTCTTGGTTTAATTACAAGGATCGATCTTTATATATAAATAAAATATGATGAAAAGAAAAAAAACTGAGGAATCCTAGTTTCGAGTGATCTAATACCTTTTTCTTTTCGTTCTAGATATTAGAAGAATGGAACACATTACTAAATCTACTAAGTTAAAATCAAAGTGAAGAAGTAAAGGGTATTCTAAGGTCACTCTCTTCTTTTGTTCTAAAAGAAATCAAAAATGAAAATAGAACAAATTAGATACAATAAAAAAAGGGGGTCAACATAGATATTTTTCCTATCTTATTCCATATGAATTCAAAGTTGCATGAAGTTAAACAACAAAGTTTTTATTCTTTATTTTTGTTTATATATAATATTCATAATATATTTATTTTCTATTTCTTTTATTCTATTTCTAATAGAAATCGAATTCTATAGAATAGAATATAAAAAATATTCTAATTCGAATAGAAAGAAAAAAATGAAAACATTTTCATTAGATTAGTTTACTCAACTCACGAGTTGATCAATAAATCTGTTGATTGGGAATCACAGGATGGGTAGATGTCACAGATGATGAATTGATTTCGTGCCTATGAAACTATATTTTTCTTTTTGTTCGTCCGTAATAATTGATTGATGAATCAATTATTTTCAATTGTATCTTTCAAGTGGTATTTTTTGCTTATTTTCTATTTTTATCTCAAAAATGGAAACTTAGGAAAGTGCTTTATAAACATATGTATAAAAAGAACATATTTCATTTAGTTTCCTTATGCCCACTATAACCAGTTATTTCGGTTTTCTACTAGCAGTTTTAACTATAACCGCGGGTCTTTTTATCAGTCTGAATAAGATACGACTTATTTGATTTGAAATTTGAAGATGAATTTGGAATTTTGGAATATGCAAGATATTCTATAGTTCCTTATTATGTCAATTTCCAATTCTTGGTGATTGAGACTCATGGTAAATACGGATTCATATTTAAGGATAGATATTACCCTCCCTCTTTTTTCCTTTCAAACAAATTCAAATGATTGAAGTTTTTCTATTTGGAATCGTGTTAGGTCTAATTCCTATCACTTTGGCTGGATTATTTGTAACTGCATATTTACAATACCGACGTGGTGATCAGTTGGATCTTTGATTAAGTAACATCTCTTTTGTTTTTTGACCTCCTATATCTTTTCTTTGTTTTAATCCCAAAAAACAGGAGATCAAATTCAGACTTTAGATTAGACTGTTATGCCATTATTTCAGTCTCATTCTCAATCTAACAAGAATGGAATCACGCTCTGTAGGATTTGAACCTACGACATCGGGTTTTGGAGACCCGCGTTCTACCGAACTGAACTAAGAGCGCTTTATTTTCATAAATAATTTTATTTTATGTGATGCATATACATACTCAATATCCATAGTTAACTATGGATATTGAGTATGTTATGTCCAATTTAAATCGGTCTCAATTGATCTCTTTTTACTGCTCATATGATAACTAATAGTTCGGGATAGGGATGACAGGATTTGAACCTGTGACATTTTGTACCCAAAACAAACGCGCTACCAAGCTGCGCTACATCCCTTTCCATTGGTTTTCTGTGTCATTGTAAACAATCTTTGTCTTCTTTTCCACAATTTCTGTTATATATATCATATATCCTGCCATTTTTTTCTTTTTTTTTTTACTTTCTCATATCCTATAATAAATATCGAATGTGAGAAAAGAAAAAAATCCTATTTCTTAAGAATATTTAATTAAATAATAGAGAATATATAGAGTATAATAATAAAATAAAGAATATATATTAAATTAAATAGAATCTACATATCAAAAATATTTATAAAAAAAAATATGAAAAATAGAATAATTCTATTAATATAATCAAATTCATAAAAAGAATAGAATAATATAGTTATTCTAATATTATTAGAATATTAATAAGTTATTATAATTCTAAGATTCTTAGATCTAAGATTCTTAGAATATTAATAAGAATATATATTATATATATATATATTTATTAATAAAAATCATGCTCTATAAAATAAATAAAAATATCTAATGAATCGTTGTACAATTCAATTTGAATTCGGACTTCCCCCGACAAATGCAAGTGGTTATTAATAAAATAACCATTTGATCATATTCATATTCCTATATGTAATTGTGTATTACAAATTACAAGAAAAAAAACGAAGGAGGATTTGAAATGCGAGATCTAAAAACATATCTCTCTGTGGCACCGGTGGCAAGTACTCTATGGTTCGGGGCTTTAGCGGGTATATTGATAGAAATTAATCGTTTATTCCCGGATGCATTGATATTCCCCTTTTTTTCATTCTAGTTATCGGCACGGGAAGGTGTGACGAAGATTAGAGATCCAATCAAATATCTGTGATTAATTCCTTCTTCTTTCATTTCTTTTTTTTTTCTAATTAGAATAAGTTAGAAAAAAAAAGAAGAAAGGTGTATTTGGTCTCAGTGAAACTCATAATTTTTCCCTGGTTTCAATGGAATTGAATTATTAATTCAATTCCATTTCTGGTCTCACTCTATTATTAATAGCAATGGAATTGAAATGCGAGGGCAGGGGCAATAATATCATACAAGATACTTAAATGAAAAATGAAATACTGTACTGCGATTCGAAATATAGTTCGAAATCATTGTATTACTGAATTATTACTGTACTATATAAAATGAATTGGAACAAAATCTTTCATAATTTGATTTTGAATTATCAACTTATACTTTTTTCGTTCCTTTTTTATTCTTCGCTTCGAATCTGAAAATCGAAGAGTTAAGTGAATCAAAAAACCAAAGGAGGCTCATGGCCAAGGGTAAAGATATCCGAATAACTGTGATTTTGGAATGTACCAGTTGTGATCAAAAGAGTGTTAATAAGGAATCGACGGGTATTTCTAGATATATTACTCAAAAGAATCGACACAATACGCCTAGTCGATTGGAATTGAGAAAATTCTGTCCCTTTTGTTGCAAACATATGATTCATGCAGAGATAAAGAAATAGAGAAAATGGATCGCTTGTGTGTCACCCTTACAAGGTAGATGAAAAATGATTTCAGATAGAAGATATATTCTAAAAATGATATATTAAATTATATATTCTATATCTGTAAATTCTATATATAACATTATAGAACATGAAATTAGATACATATAACATTCTATAGCATATATTTCATTATATAACAAATATATAAAAAAAAAAAAATAAGAATATAAAGAAAACAAATCCTTTTTTATACGAAATAGGATTTTGGTATAGGAATAAAAAAACCATGGATAAATCTAAGCGACTTTTTCTTAAATCCAAGCAATCTTTTCGTAGGAGTTTGTCCCCGATCCAATCGGGGGATCGAATTGATTATAAAAACATGAGTTTACTTTATCGATTTATTAGTCAACAAGGAAAAATATTATCTAGACGCATGAATAGATTGACCTTAAAACAACAACGATTAATTACGATTGCTATAAAACAAGCTCGTATTTTATCTTCGTTACCCTTTGTTAACGCTAATTGGTTACCTTTTGTTAAAAAGGAAAAAAAAAGATTTAAAAAAAGCGAGTCGACCACTAGAACTACTACTGTTTTAAAAAAAAAAAAAAAAAAATAGAGTTACTCTTCAATTGAATTCAATTTTGAATCGAAACTCAATTTAAATGTGGATTGATATTTTGTTCGAAAACTACGACAATCCAATTGGGGTTGTTGCGTTGTAAGAAAAAAGATAATAATAATAGGTGAAGAAGAATAAAACTTTTTTTGAGCGTGGTTGTTTATTTATTTTGATGACTTTGTCATATGAATTCTATTTTATTATACAAATCTCTTCTATTCGACCACCTTCCCGGAGTTCAGTCTCCGGGGAATTCTTATTTTTTATCATCTCGTTGGCAATCATAAAAAGACAATTCCCTTTTAATATAGCTATTTGTGCAACTATTTTACGATTAAGAAGCAATTGCCTCTTGGACATATTATACATTAATTTACTATAAATATAGTATATTTTAAGTTTCTTCTGGCCAATTATTGCATTTATTCGACTGATCCACAAACTGCGAAAATCCCTTTTTTTCCTATCTCTATCCCGATGAGCCGAAACCAAAGCTTTTATTTTCTGCTGTGAAATAGTTCGAGTAAGTTTTGAATGAGCTCCGCGAAAACTTGATGTAAATAAACGAAATTTTGTCCTCCGTTTTCGAGCGATATATCCTCGTTTAATTCTGGTCATTGAATAAATGAGACTTTGATGAATAACTATTTGATTTTTTTCTTTCAGTTATTCTTTTATCCTTCCTAGTCTAGTAATAACAAAAAAGGATTATTCCAATGTATAAAATAAAAATTCCAATGGCTTTTGCTACTATAACCTTCCCAACCACGATTTTTTTTTCTTTTTTTCTAAGCATTTAACCTCGAAATAATAAATTGTATTGATACTAGGTATTAAAAAAAAAAATATAGTAAATTAAATAGAAAAAGAAATGGCGGGTTCCATCGTTTCTATGATTACTTTTTAAACGGTGAGGTCCTCTCTATACACCGGAGCCCCTTCCTTCATTGAATCTTGATTTCATCAATGTTATTGTTAACTTGTACAGTTCACACTCATGGGCTCTACCCATGAAATATCTAGTAATAGGTCTTTCACAACGAAATCTAGCTATACAGTAACGGTATTTAAGTATGAAGATTAGCTGGGTAGTTGACCCTCTTAGTCCGTTCTTGCAAAATTTAGGGCATAATTTTCGTTTATTTGAAATAGGATTTTTCCCGCTTAATGGATAACCATTTGTTACCAATGGGAAAGTCTTTTTCATCTTAAATTGCAAATTAAGGTGATTCGGTTTGCACCAATCGAAACCATAAATTTTATACACAATAGAATTCTATATAGAATTCTATGATTCTTACTAATAGAATAGATTTTTGTTTAAGTTAAGATAGTGTGTGTGAGTGGAAGAATTCCATTCAAACTATCTTAAACAATCACCGATACTGGAAAAATTTCTTTTTTTTAGTCTATGATCTAAACGAGTCGCACATACACCCTAGTACATGTTCCTCGGCGCTGAGGGCATCCCCGAAGAGCGGGAGATTTTGTGACATTTCGGATTGGCTGTCTTGTGTTTCTAATAAGTTGTTTTATAGTTGGCATGGTGAGTCATATATATAATGAGCTGGTTTAGATCAATCCTAACCCGATGGTTATGAATGATTTAGATTCTATTAAATCAGTTGGTAAGAAGATCCATATAATATACAAAAAGAAACTCCAGATATTGGATATCTTTCTCTTTGAATGAAATCTCAATTCCAGCGATGGAGATATCTTACAACTGGAATCCCTCTTTTTTCGGATCCAGTTCCTCCACTCCACCACTGCGAACCCCAGTTAGATTCAGGCATGATACGTTATATTGGGAGAAACCGTTTATTTTCTTTGGGGTGGTGGGATCGCGAGGAAAGATCTCTCAGAGATCTTTTTGATTTTAGAAGCATAGAGGACAATCTTTTGAGTCTTCGGTATAAGAAGATCTCAAATAGAGATAGATCTATTCTTTGGATTGTCAATACACTATAGAAGGATTGGTGCAACAAACAAAGAGTACCACATACATTCTTGATCGTAAAATATCGATTGCTTGCGGAACCTGTGAAAATCAAACCTCAAAACGTGTATTTATGAGGAATCCCTTTCGGCTCATTTTTTATTCACAAAGATTCCGCTACCATATCAACAATTCCGTGGGCTTGGGCTTCTTCTGCTGACATATAAAAATCCCTTTCCATGTCTTTGGATATCTGCCATGAAGGCATGGCTGTTCTTTGTTCATAAATCTTTATCATAGTTTCGCGCATTTTCTGTAATTCATTTGCTTCCAGCATACATTCTGCTGTTTGTCCCTCATAAAAAGAACTAGCAGGTTGATGGATCATTACCCTGAGAATATAGAAGTTAATAAATAGAGATTTTTGTTTTATTTCTTTCTCTTATTTGAGACAAGTAATAGTAATAAATAAGGAAGGTAAGGAATAGAAATAAGAAAAAACTAATAAAGATTAAATTAAAAGCCGTACAGGCAGGCATCTTTTTTATTTTTTATATTTTTATTTTTTATATAGCATACGGCTTTACGATAAATATGAGATTTTGACCCTCCCTCGACGAAATAGAAAGAAATAGAAAATATCCCAGGTCTATCAGACCCAGATCAGTAAATGGTCTATCAGACCCAGATCAGTAAATAATCCAATAACCACCTTTCTTTTTTGTTTAAGAATCTTTTTTAAAGACTATGATGATTCCGTTGCTCTCTTATTTCGTCTAGTCTGTTATTCAGCAATCCAAAAGTTTCTTATTTTTTTCTTAAATAGTTAAAATATTGTTTTTTTTATATTCTTTCATAATATAAATCTTGTTAAAAGTTTTCTGGTATGAAAACTGTGAAAACAAAAAAAGATAGTGACACTAAAAGGAGCTCCCGATAGATCAGATAAAATAGTAAATACCCCCTTTTGCATACTACTCGTTCGATATATAATCTAATGGTTTTGAAAAAAAATTCTTTTTGCATATCGAACTCGAGGTGCCATGCTTTTGTTACTTAATATTGGCGCAGGCATAGTCTTCTTCTTTTTTTTTCTAGAAATAAGAATCATTTGCGCCAAGCGTGAGGGAATGCTAGACGTTTGGTAATTTCTCCTCCTACCAAAAGAAGAGATCCCATTGAAGCGGCTAATCCTACGCACACTGTCTGTACTTCTGCTTCTACAAATTGCATAGTATCAAACATAGCCATTCCGGATATTACCCCTCCGCCCGGAGAATTTATAAACAGATATAAATCTTTGGTCTTGTCCTCTAGACTGAGATATACCATAAGACCAACAAGTTGATTGGATATTTCACTGTTTACCTCTTGACTTAAAAAAAGTAGTCTTTCTTGAAAAAGTCGATTGTATAAGTCAACCCAAGATGCATCATCATCTCCAGGAAGTAGAAATGGTACCTTTGGAACACCGATCGGCATAAGATGGAAAAAGATGAAGATGCAGTTGTCTATCTAACTTTGATGTGAGAACGTAAGGAGACAGAATAAGTTGATTTTGCTAAAAATCATTTGTCTTTCTGAGATAAATCATAAATAAAAAAATAACACCAAATGAATAAAGGAAAGTTTTGACGAATAGGTCGTTCTTGGATATGTCTGCATTCACTCATATGAACACCCATATCCAATAGAAACACTCATATAAAATAAAGTCATCCCCCACCACCATTGCGTATTGTTACTTATCGGGTATAGAATAGATCTGCTTCTTTTTGTTCCTACGAATATAATTGTTCCATTGTTACTAAAAAACTAGAACAAATATGAATTCTTTATGCGAGATAATTTACTGAAAGGGGAGGGTCCATAGTCTCGTTTTTTACAGTGCAATAAAGTTACATAGTGTCTATTTTTTGTTGATATAAGAGGTATTTTCATGGGTTTGCCTTGGTATCGTGTTCATACCGTTGTATTAAATGATCCCGGCCGTTTACTTTCTGTGCATATAATGCATACAGCTCTGGTTGCTGGTTGGGCCGGTTCGATGGCTCTATATGAATTAGCAGTTTTTGATCCCTCTGACCCTGTTCTTGACCCAATGTGGAGACAGGGTATGTTCGTTATACCCTTCATGACTCGTTTAGGAATAACCAATTCTTGGGGTGGTTGGAATATCACAGGAGGGACTATAACGAATCCGGGTATTTGGAGTTATGAAGGTGTGGCCGGGGCACATATTGTGTTTTCGGGCTTGTGCTTTTTGGCGGCTATCTGGCATTGGGTCTATTGGGATCTAGAAATCTTTTGTGATGAACGTACAGGAAAACCTTCTTTGGATTTGCCAAAAATCTTTGGAATTCATTTATTTCTTGCAGGGGTGGCTTGTTTTGGTTTTGGCGCATTTCATGTGACAGGATTGTATGGTCCTGGAATATGGGTGTCCGATCCTTATGGACTAACAGGAAGGGTACAATCCGTAAACCCCGCATGGGGTGTGGAAGGTTTTGATCCTTTTGTTCCAGGGGGAATAGCCTCTCATCATATTGCAGCAGGGACATTGGGTATATTAGCGGGTCTTTTCCATCTTAGTGTGCGTCCACCTCAACGTCTATACAAAGGATTGCGGATGGGAAATATTGAAACCGTCCTTTCCAGTAGTATCGCAGCTGTCTTTTTTGCAGCTTTTGTTGTTGCTGGAACTATGTGGTATGGTTCAGCAACTACCCCGATTGAATTATTTGGTCCCACTCGTTATCAATGGGATCAGGGATACTTCCAGCAAGAAATATATCGAAGAGTTGGTGCTGGGCTAGCCGAAAATCAAAGTTTATCAGAAGCTTGGTCTAAAATTCCTGAAAAATTAGCTTTTTATGATTACATCGGCAATAATCCGGCAAAAGGGGGATTGTTTCGAGCAGGCTCGATGGACAATGGAGATGGAATAGCCGTCGGTTGGTTAGGACATCCTATCTTTAGAGACAAAGAGGGGCGTGAACTTTTTGTCCGTCGTATGCCTACTTTTTTTGAAACATTTCCGGTTGTCTTGGTAGACGGAGACGGAATTGTTAGAGCTGATGTTCCTTTTCGAAGGGCAGAATCGAAGTATAGTGTCGAACAAGTAGGTGTAACTGTTGAATTCTATGGTGGCGAACTCAATGGAGTCAGTTATAGTGATCCTGCTACTGTGAAAAAATATGCTAGACGTGCTCAATTGGGTGAAATTTTTGAATTAGATCGTGCTACTTTAAAATCAGATGGTGTTTTTCGTAGCAGTCCAAGGGGTTGGTTTACTTTTGGACATGCTTCGTTTGCTCTGCTCTTCTTTTTCGGGCACATTTGGCATGGTGCTAGAACCTTGTTCAGAGATGTTTTTGCTGGTATCGATCCAGATTTGGATGCTCAAGTAGAATTTGGAGCATTCCAAAAACTTGGAGATCCAACTACAAGAAGACAGGTAGTCTGATAGAAAGAACATTCGTTTGTTCCTTTTTGATTCGACTTTTTTTTTGTTTTTGTTGTGATTTGAATTTGATATAGGGAACTTAATAAATCTTGATTTGAATCATTGCATTTTGTTTTACTCTTGTTCTTTCTTTTTCTTTATCCAGGAGATAATCCCCCCAAAACAGGTATGAAAGCTATAATTGTAAACCACGATCAAATCTATGGAAGCATTGGTTTATACATTCCTCTTAGTCTCGACTTTAGGAATCATTTTTTTTGCTATCTTTTTTAGAGAACCCCCTAAAGTTCCAACTAAAAAGGTGAAATGATTTTTCATTATCTCAATTGAAGCAATGAGCCTCCAATATCGTAATATTGGGGCTCATTACTTCAACTAGTCCCCATGTTCTTCGAATGGATCTCGTAGTTGTTGAGAGGGTTGCCCAAAAGCAGTATATAAGGCATACCCAGTAAAACTTACTATTAAACCAGATATAGAGATGGCAATTAGGGTTGCTGTTTCCATTATTATATAATAATAATATCAAGACCACAATGGATCTGGATCTATAGGGTAAGATCCTTTATTTATAGCGGAATGGTATATACAAAGTCAACAGATCTCAATGAATAAAAAATAGGATTTATGGCTACACAAACCGTTCAGGGTAGTTCTAGATCTGGTCCAAGACGAACTGTTGTAGGGGATTTATTGAAACCA